TGTGTAAGTCTACAAATAACTAATAGAAAGGCCAGGACCAAACCTATGTGTTTATGGAGTGAAAGGACTCATCTAGGCATTTTCAGTGCCTTGCTTTAATATTAAGCTACATTAACCTATGTAATGGAGAGACTTACTTGAGGTCATATTTACAGATCTGGGAAGATGTCTGTCTAAGGAAGGCGAATCTTTAAAGTAAGGGGGTACGACCTTACGGGTGGTGGAGATTATGATATTTGGCTTCAAGTATGCGTATGCGTATGCGTATGCGTATGCGTATGCGTATGCGTATGCGTATGCGTATGCGTATGCGTATGCGTATGCGTATGCGTGTGCGTATGCGTATGCGTGTGCGTATGCGTATGCGTGTGCGTGTGTGTCCTGGAACCATTAGTTTATCTAACACTTTAGACCTAATCTAAATTCTCGAAGGCCATTGAATTACTGTAACTCGAGCTTTAGTATGTCCTTAAATCATTAATTAATATGTCCTCAAATCATTAATTAATATGTCCTCAAATCATTAATTAATATGTCCTCAAATCATTAATTAATATGTCCTCAAATCATTAATCAATATGTCTTTGAACCATTAATCGATTAGTCCTGCTCCCTCATTATGTGGGTTTAGGGTGTACATTTTAAGTCCGTCTAGACTTAAATGCACCGGTTCGGGGCCTTTGACGGCCAATGTTGAGTCCAAGCATCCCCTAAAAATTAAAAATACCAAGGGCATGGGATTACAGTTATGCCGCGGCATGGGCTGATTAGTCATGAGTCCATCGAGATGTCTTATTTAAGAGGAACGAATGGGCGATTCTTAGCGCTCATGTGCCTGAAGTAAGAACCAGATGCCGTTTACGACCCAGTGTAGGAACCCCCACATGTCATGGGCCTGGGACAAGGAGGGTAGTACTTGTTGGGGCGGGTTGTTGGTTTCACGGAGGTAGGTAGATTATGGGATTAACATTGGCTGTGGATAGTCATGTTGTCTAGGATTTGTAAAATTTAATGGGGTATGTACGATTACGCATTCTATGTCTTATGTAATATCAATCTATATATGTACATGCTTAATATTCATGTGGGAGTTAATTTAATGTACAATTATACATAAAATGTATTATGTAATATTAATCTATATATGTACATGCTTAATATTCATGTGGGAGTTAATTTAATGTACAATTATACATAAAATGTGTTATGTAATATTAATCTACATATGTACATGTTTAATATTCATGTGGAAGTTAATTTAATGTACAATTATACATGAAATGTATTATGTAATATTAATCTACATATGTACATGTTTAATATTCATGTGGAAGTTAATTTAATGTACAATTATACATGAAATGTATTATGTAATATTAATCTACATATGTACATGCTTAATATTCATGTGGAAGTTAATTTAATATATAACCATACATGGAATGTGTTGTGCAATAGCGAAATCAATTGGGTAGATAGTTTATGTCCTTAAGATTCAATATTATATAAATGTGGTGCTGATATAGTACTTGAAAGTTTTAGAATACATGAATAAGTAAAGTTTCAGGAGATAGTTTAACTAGAATATCAGCTTTGGGTGTTGATGGTAGGGCATGAGCCTTTCTCTTGAGTCTTTGGGGGAACTATTTTTTCCCCTTCTCTGGTTTACAAGACCAGTGTAATTAATATACTACATAGACTCTTCATTTTAATAGGTGATTTTCTATTAGGCTGGTAAGTGGTATTAGGATGATAATAATAGAGAAATAGAGGATTGATGCTAGTTGGCCAATGATAACATAGGGATGTTCGACAGGTTGACCTCCGATTCATGTTAGAGTAAAGAGGTCCGCTGTTAATAGTCAGAATAGGCATTGACTTAAAGGACGGAAGGTTATGCTGCGTTGTTTGGAGGTGTGGAGTAGGGGAACAATAATTAAGATAAGAATTGATAGCACTAGGGCTAGTACTCCTCCCAGCTTATTTGGAATTGATCGTAAAATTGCGTATGCGAATAGAAAGTACCACTCTGGCTTGATGTGGGGGGGAGTATTTAATGGATTGGCTGGTGTATAATTGTCAGGGTCTCCTAGTAAGTCAGGGGAAAATAGTACTAGAGTGAGCAGAGCTGTGATCATTAATAGTAAGCCGAGAATATCTTTAACTGTATAATAGGGGTGAAAGGGGATTATATCTGCGTTGGCAGGAATTCCTGTTGGGTTATTAGATCCTGTTTCATGTAGGAATAATAGGTGCACTATGACTATGGCTGCAATGATAAATGGGAGTAGGAAGTGGAAAGCAAAGAATCGGGTTAAGGTAGCTTTGTCAACAGAGAATCCACCTCAGATTCATTCTACTAGGTTTGTTCCAATATATGGGATTGCAGAGAGTAGATTAGTAATTACGGTTGCCCCTCAGAAGGATATTTGGCCCCATGGAAGTACATATCCTATGAAAGCTGTCGCTATTACAGCAAATAGTAGGATGACTCCAATATTTCAGGTTTCTGTATATATGTAGGACCCATAATAGAGACCTCGTCCTACGTGAAGGTATAGGCAAATAAAAAATATGGAGGCTCCGTTTGCATGTAAGTAGCGTAGGACTCAGCCATAGTTTACATCTCGGCAAATATGGGTGACAGAGTTGAAGGCTGTTGCAGTATCTGATGTATAGTGTATGGCTAAGAATAGTCCTGTTAGGATTTGTAGTGCTAGACAGATTCCTAGGAGGGACCCAAAGTTTCATCAGGATGAGATGTTTGATGGAGCGGGAAGGTCAATAAATGAGCTGTTGATAATTTTTACTAGGGGGTGAGATTTTCGAATGTTGGTCATTATTTGTTCTTGTAGTTGAAATACAACGGTGATTTTTCGTGTCACTGGTCGTGGATATAATCCATGCAGGAATAATGATAGTTTATATTGTGTCTATTTTAAGTATTATTTTTGTGGTTGGCTTTTTAGGATTTTCTTCCAAGCCTTCTCCTATTTATGGTGGGGTAGGGTTAATTGCGAGTGGAGGGGTTGGTTGTGGAATTGTTGTAAGTTTTAATGGTTCATTTTTGGGTTTAATGGTGTTTTTAATCTATTTAGGAGGGATATTAGTGGTTTTTGGTTATACTACAGCTATAGCTACAGAACAGTATCCTGAGGCCTGGGTTTCTAATGTGGTGGTGTTTGGATCGTTTGTTATTGGGTTATTAATGGAATTTTTATTAGTTTTGTATGTGTTAGTTGGTGAGAAGTTGGAAGTAGTTTTTGAATTTAATGAGGTTGGAGATTGGGCTATTTATGATACGAGTGATTTTGGGATGTTTACTAAAGAGTCCATAGGGGTAGCTGCATTATATAGTTATGGAAGTTGATTAGTAGTTGTCACTGGCTGATCTTTGCTTATTGGCGTGGTAATTATTTTGGAGATTACGCGTGGAAATTAAGGATAATTAGGATAGTGGCTATTGTGATTAGAAAGGACAGAAAGTATAGCTTGATTAGTCCTTTTTGGCTAGATACTATAATTGAAGTGTTTTGTTGAATTTTAGAGATTAATTTTGGTAGTGTGTTTTCTAGTCAGATTAGGTCTAAGAGTATGGTGGCTGATTTTTGGCTTATGATCAGGCTTGTTAAAGGGCTTAGGCGATGCATGGTAAGTGGGAAGTATCCTAATATGGTAGAGAATTTAAATATAGTTGAGGGGTATTTATGTTTTAAGTTTTGAGTCATATAATTGAGTTCTAGGGCCATGGCAAAGCCAATTAAGGTTACAAGTAGAGCGGTTAGTTTAAGGTATAATGGTATAGTTATTTGGGGTACAGTTGAAGGTGAGATGTTATTAGAAATAAAGAATCCAGCAAAGATACTGCCGACTAGTAGGCGTGTAATGGGATTTATTAATAGGGGGTTGTTTTCATTGATTAGGATTAGAGAGGGGAATCGTGGTTTTCCAAGTAGTGCGAAGAAAATAATTCGAGTGCTATAAACAGCTGTTAGTGAGGTAGCAATGAGGGTAATTAGTAGGGCTCAGGCATTTATATAGGATGTATTGGCTGTTTCAATAATTAGGTCTTTTGAATAGAATCCTGTTAAAAAAGGTATTCCTGTTAATGCAAGGCTACCGATAATAAGAGCGGTAGTTGTAAAAGGGAGAGATTTAAATAGTCCACCTATTTTTCGAATATCTTGTTCGTCACCTAGGCTGTGGATAATAGAGCCGGAGCATAAGAATAGTATAGCTTTGAAGAATGCATGGGTACAAATATGGAGAAATGCTAAATGTGGTTGATTAATGCCAATTGTTACTATTATTAGGCCTAGTTGACTTGAAGTAGAGAATGCTACAATTTTTTTGATATCATTTTGGGTTAAAGCACAGATAGCTGTGAATAGAGTAGTAATAGCCCCTAAACATAGGGCTAAAGATTGAATTATCTTGTTGTTTTCTACTAAAGGATAAAATCGAATGAGTAGGAAAATTCCTGCAACTACTATTGTACTAGAGTGTAATAGAGCTGAGACTGGTGTAGGGCCTTCTATGGCGGAGGGTAGTCAGGGGTGTAGTCCGAATTGAGCTGATTTTCCTGTAGCGGCTAGCAATAAGCCTATTAGAGGGAGGGTCGTATTGTTTAGGTTTAATATGAAAATTTGTTGAAGTTCTCATGAGTTTGAATTTGCTATAAATCATGCTATAGATAGGATAAAGCCTACATCTCCAATGCGATTATATAAAATTGCTTGTAGTGCAGCTGTGTTTGCATCTGCTCGTCCATATCATCAGCCAATAAGTAGAAAGGACATAATGCCGACTCCCTCTCAGCCAATGAAAAGTTGGAAAATGTTATTAGCTGTGACTAAAATTAATATTGTTACTAGAAATATTAATAGGTATTTAAAAAATCGATTAATATTAGGGTCTGAGTGTATGTATCACATTGAAAATTCCATAATAGACCAAGTAATAAATAGGGCTACGGGCATAAATACTATGGAGAAAAAATCTAGTTTAAAGCTAAGGGATAATTTTATGGTCTGGATTGTTATTCAATATCAGTTTGAGATAATTATTTCTTGACCTGACTGAATAAATATAATAGTTGGAGGTAGGCTAGTTATAAAGGAATAAAAAATCATTGTTTTAGCATATTGTGGATATGAGTAGTTGTTAGAAGTAGATATAATAGGTAGAATAAGAATAATTAGTGATAGTAATATTAGAGTAGAAAATAAGTTTATTACTTTTATTTGGAGTTGCACCAATTTTTTGGTTCCTAAGACCAATGGATAACTTCTATCCTTTAAAAGTTGAAAAAGCCGTACTTTCAAGTACGGAGGCATGAATTAGCAGTTCTTGCATTCTTTTTCGGTAAATAAGAATTTTATATTTCTATTTTTAGACTCACAATCTAATGTTTTTATTAAACTATATTTACAGTACATAGTTCCCAGAATAATTTTGGGGCTAACTATTAGTAGTAGTAGAGGTACGAGGTGGAGTGATATAAGGGTATTTTCACGAGTGAAAGAGGGTTTAATATTGTGAATATGGTAGGTGTATTTACCTCGTTGAGTTATAATTAGCATGTAGAGTGTATATAGAGCGGTAATAACAATGTTGACTCCTAATAGAATAATAGAAAAGTTAGATCATGAAAATATGGATACAGTTACAAACAGTTCTCCAATTAAATTGATAGAGGGAGGTAAAGCTAGATTTGTTAGGCTTGCTAAGAGTCATCAGGCTGCTATCAAGGGGAGGATTGTTTGTAAGCCTCGAGCTAAAATTATAGTTCGGCTATGAGTTCGTTCATAGTTGGAGTTTGCTAGGCAAAATAGTAGGGAGGATGTTAGGCCATGAGCGATTATTAGTGCAGTAGCTCCCATGAAACTTCAGGGACTTTGAATTAAGACAGCCATAATCACAAGCGCTATGTGGCTAACAGATGAGTATGCGATTAGTGATTTTAGGTCTGTTTGACGTAAGCAAATGGAGCTAGTTATAACTATTCCTCATAGAGATAATATTATGAAGGGGTATGCTATAAAATTAGTAGTTGGGTTAAGTATTATAGTAATACGTAATATTCCATAACCTCCCAGCTTTAGTAGAATAGCTGCTAGTACTATTGAGCCGGCAATTGGGGCTTCAACATGGGCTTTTGGTAATCATAGGTGGAGACCATATAGGGGTATTTTTACTATAAATGCTAGTATAAATGCTAGTCATAAAAGTGAGTCGCTTCAGACATGGGATGAGAGTTCGATTCAATATTGGGTTAGTAATAAGTTTAATGAGCCTAGAGTAGTCTGAGTATAAATTAGGGCGACTAAAAGGGGTAATGATCCAGCAAGAGTGTAGAAGAGAAAATAAATTCCAGCATTTAGTCGTTCTGTTTGACCTCCTCAGCGAGTAATTATAATAAGAGTGGGTACTAGTGTAGCTTCAAATAGAATATAAAATATAATTAATTCAGTAGCAGAAAAAGTTATGATTAGAAAGACTTGGAGTAGGACTATTATAGTAATATATAGTTTTTTTCGTGCGAGAGGCTCTTTGGCTATATGATATTGGCTGGCAATAATTATAAGCGGGAGGAGTCATGTTGTTAATATTAGCAGGGGAGTCGATAGTGAGTCAGAGAAAAATAGTATGGATAAATTTAAGCTGTTGTCGCAGAATTGATTTATTAGAGGCAAACATGTTATGCTGATTATTAAGCTATATATTGTTGAGTTGATTCATAGTATGTTACTTTTTGATAGTCATGTTAGTGGGATTAATATTACTGTGGGAATAATAATTTTTAACATTGAAGAAGGTTAAGATTTTGTACATAGTCAACCCCATATGTATTGGATACGACTACTAGTAACGATAACCCAAGTGCTGCTTCACAGGCTGCGAATACTAGTAAGATAATGGGCATTATGCTAGCTAAAGTTATATGGTTAATAAGAATTGTTATAGTGATGAGAACAAATAGAGAGAGTATTATTCCTTCCAGGCATAGAAGTGATGATATTAAGTGGGATCGGTATATAAGTAATCCTAAAAGGGATGTAATAAATGCTAGTAGTATATTTATATGGGTTAGAGACATGTTGATAATTATGAAATTAATCATAGTCTAATGAGTCGAAATCATTTATTTTGTGTTAAACTAATTATCATATTCTGATCATTCTAGTCCTTTTTGCATTCATTCGTATGCTAGACTAATAATTAAAAGGGAGATAAGAAATAGAGATATAAATAGTATAGTTGTTAATTTATCGGTTTGAGAGGCTCATGGGAGTGGCAGTAATAATGCAATTTCAAGATCAAATAATAAAAAGGTAATTGCTACCAAGAAAAATTTTATTGAGAAAGGGAGACGGGCTGATCCCATAGGATCAAAACCACACTCGTACGGGCTCGATTTTTCGGCATACACGTTTATTTGGGGGAGTCAGAATGCGATTGTTACAAGAAGTGCGGCTAGTAAGGTGTTAATAATTAGAGTTAATATAAAATTTATTATTCTTTCCTGGAGCTTTCCAAGACTGGCTGATTGGAAGTCAGCTGTACTGATTAATACTAAAAGAACAAGATCCTCATCAGTAAATAGAGACATATAAGAATAATCATACAACGTCTACAAAATGTCAGTATCAGGCTGCAGCTTCAAATCCAAAATGGTGGCTAGATGTAAAGTGGAAGTTTAGTTGTCGTAGAAAGCACACAATAAGGAATGTTGAACCGATAATTACATGTAATCCATGAAATCCGGTAGCTATAAAGAAGGTGGATCCATAGACACCATCAGAAATAGTAAATGGTGTTTCATAGTATTCAGAGGCTTGTAGAAACGTAAAGTACAAGCCTAGAAGAATAGTGATTAGTAGTGCTTGTATTATGTGTGTGCGGTTTCCTTCTATTAAACTGTGATGGGCTCAAGTAATAGATACTCCAGAGGCTAATAAAACGGATGTATTTAGAAGTGGTACTTCTATAGGGTTTAGTGGAGTAATGCCTGCTGGGGGTCAATAACCTCCTAATTCTGGTGTAGGAGCCAGACTTGAGTGATAAAAGGCTCAGAAAAAGCCAGAGAAGAAGAACACTTCAGATAAAATAAATAAAATTATTCCATAGCGAAGACCTTTTTGTACAATAGGTGTATGATGTCCTTGAAATGTGCTTTCTCGTACGACATCTCGCCACCATTGATACATTGTTAGTATATTAGTAGTTAGGCCTAATAGTAGCAGGAGTGAAGAGTTAAAGTGAAATCATATTACTAAGCCAGAGGTTAGAAGGAGAGCCGATAGAGCTCCTGTTAGTGGTCAAGGACTTGGATTGACTATATGATAGGCATGTGTTTGGTGGGTCATTAGGCATTATCATGTAAATAGAGGCTGACTAGTAGAGTGAAGACATATGCTTGAATTAAAGCAACAGCAAATTCCAATACTGTTAATAAGACTAGGATTACGAATGTAATGAAAGCAGTGGTCATGCTAATATTTATTAGTGCTAGGGTGGCTCCTCCAATTAAGTGAATAAGCAAGTGTCCTGCAGTAATATTTGCTGTAAGTCGTACTGCTAGTGCCATAGGCTGAATGAATAAGCTAATTGTTTCGATAATTACTAATATGGGAATTAAGGGTAGTGGTGTTCCTTGGGGTAGAAAATGTGCTAGAGATGCTTTTGTTTTATGGCGGAATCCTAAAATAACTGTGCCTGCTCAAAGTGGAATAGCCATACCCAGATTTATTGATAGCTGGGTGGTAGGGGTAAAGGAGTGGGGTAGAAGGCCTAGTAGGTTTGTTGAGCCAATAAACATAATAAGTGACATTAATATAAGCGTTCAAGTTTGACCCTTTTTATTATGAATGGTTATTATTTGTTTGGCTGTTATGCGGATAAGCCATTGTTGAATAGAGACTAAGCGGTTATTAACTAGTCGTGCTGTTGATGGAAATAGTATACTTGGGAATATAATAATAAGTATGACAATAGGTAGACCTATTATCGTAGGGGTAATGAAAGAGGCAAATAGATTTTCGTTCATTTGGTTTCTCAAGGGGTTGAGTATTTTTGTGACTTAGTTGTCAGGGGTTCAGGGTTATGGTAGTAATAGTGTTTTGAGATTTTTAGTTGGAACATAATAAATAATGTAATAATTATTGAAATAATTGTAATGAATCAAGTTGATGTATCTAATTGTGGCATATCATTAAGGAGAGACTTAAGCTCTCAATCTCTAACTTAAAAGGTTAGCGCTATTTAGCTTCTTAATGAAACTATAGTATTGATGATGATCATTTTTCAAAATATTTTAAAGGGACTATTTCAAGTACAATAGGCATGAAGCTATGGTTAGACCCACAAATTTCGGAGCATTGTCCATAATATAAGCCTGGTCGAGTAGCTAGTAGTGTTGTTTGATTTAGGCGGCCGGGAATGGCGTCTGTTTTTAGTCCTAAAGAAGGGACAGCTCAAGAGTGTAGGACATCTTCTGATGAGATTAGTATTCGAATCGTCAGTTCGGCAGGCAGAACCACTCGGTTATCGACTTCTAACAGGCGAAGTTGGCCGGGGCTTAGTTCTGAAGTGGGGATTATGTAGGAGTCGAATATTAAGTCTTCATAATCTGTATATTCGTAGCTTCAGTATCATTGATGGCCTAGTGTTTTAATAGTTACGGAAGGGTTATTAATTTCATCTATTATGTAAAGGATTCGTAATGAAGGTAAGGCGATTATAATTAAAATAATAGCTGGTAAAATAGTTCAAATTGTCTCCACTTCTTGTGCATCTATAGTGCTAGTATGAGTAAGTTTAGTTGTTAGTATCAATGAGATAATGTATAGTACAAGAGAGCTAATTAGAAAAACAATTATTAGGGCATGATCATGGAAGCTTAATAATTCTTCTATAATAGGAGAAGTCGCGTCTTGGAATCCTAGTTGAAAGGGGTATGCCATAAAGATATACAGGAGTCTCACCTGTAACTTAACTTTGACAAAGTTATGTAAATTTTACTAATATCTTATTTATTGAGAAAGTCATAGTGGTTATGGTGTTGGCTTGAAACCAATTTCAGGGGGTTCGAATCCTTCCTTTCTTAGAACGTGGGTATATTATTTAGGATTTACATAAGTAGGTTCCTCAAAGGTATGATAAGGAGGAGGACATCCATGGAGTCATTCAAGATTTGTTGATGGTAGTTCCACTACTAGTACTTCTCGTTTAGATGCAAATGCTTCTCATACTATAAAGATTATTAAAATAACAGCAGTTAGTGAGATGAATGAGCCTATGGAGGACACAGTATTTCAAGTTGTATAGGCATCTGGGTAATCTGAGTAGCGTCGTGGTATACCTGACAATCCTAGGAAGTGTTGTGGGAAGAAAGTCATATTTACTCCTACAAACATAATTAGGAAGTGAATTTTTGCTCAGGTAGCACTCATTGTATAGCCTGAGAATAAGGGGAATCAGTGAATAAAACCACCCATAATAGCAAAGACTGCCCCCATAGACAGAACATAGTGGAAGTGGGCTACTACATAATAGGTGTCGTGGAGAACAATATCAAGGGAAGAATTGGCAAGCACAATTCCTGTTAATCCTCCAACTGTAAATAGAAAAATAAATCCTAGAGCTCATAGCATAGCAGGAGATCATTTAATGTTACCTCCGTGAAGAGTGGCTAGTCAGCTAAAAACTTTAACTCCAGTAGGGATAGCAATAATTATTGTAGCTGATGTGAAATAGGCTCGAGTGTCCACGTCTATTCCTACTGTAAACATGTGATGGGCTCATACAATAAAACCTAGGAAACCAATGGATATCATGGCCCACACTATACCCATGTATCCAAAAGGTTCTTTTTTTCCGGAATAGTATGTTACGATATGAGAAATAATTCCAAACCCGGGCAGGATTAGAATATAAACTTCAGGGTGTCCAAAGAATCAGAATAAGTGCTGATATAAGATTGGGTCTCCTCCTCCGGCAGGATCAAAGAAAGTAGTATTAAGATTACGATCTGTTAATAATATTGTAATTCCAGCAGCTAAGACTGGAAGTGATAAGAGAAGTAGAACAGCTGTAATTAGGACAGATCAGACAAACAATGGTGTTTGATATTGAGAAAGTGCGGGAGGTTTTATATTAATAATAGTGGTAATAAAGTTAATTGCCCCTAAAATTGAGGATACACCTGCTAAGTGTAAGGAGAAGATAGCAAGGTCAACTGAGGCTCCTGCGTGAGCAAGATTCCCTGCTAGAGGTGGGTATACTGTTCAACCAGTACCTGCTCCTGCTTCAACTATAGATGAGGCAAGCAGTAGTAGAAAGGAAGGAGGAAGCAGTCAAAAGCTTATGTTGTTTATTCGAGGGAAAGCCATATCAGGAGCACCAATTATTAAGGGCACTAGTCAGTTTCCGAAACCTCCGATTATAATTGGCATAACTATAAAGAAAATTATTACAAAAGCGTGAGCAGTAACGATCACGTTATAAATTTGATCATCCCCCAACAGGGCTCCTGGTTGGCCTAGTTCGGCGCGGATCAGTAGGCTTAATGCAGTGCCTACTATCCCAGCTCAGGCACCAAATATTAAATATAAAGTGCCAATGTCTTTGTGGTTAGTTGAAAATAATCATCGATTAATGAACATAGGTAAAATGGCCGAGTAGGCATTAGACTGTAAATCTAAAGACAGAGGTAAATATCCCTCTTTTTACCAAGTCCCGTGGTGTATTACATGTTGAATTGCAAATTCAAAGAAGCAGCTTCAATCCTGCCGGGGCTTCTCCCGCCTTTTTTTACTTGCGGCGGGAGAAGTAGATTGAAGCCAGTTGTTTAGGGTTTTTAGCTGTTAACTAATGTTTCATGGGTTTAAATCCCATCAATCTAGAGAGGGCTTAGCTTAATTAAAGTGATTGATTTGCGTTCATTTGATGTAAGATAAAGTCTTGCAGTCCTTATATACAGGAGTTAAATAAATCATATTTGCTGGAAGCTTTGAAGGCTTCTGGTCTAGGTAACCTAAACTCCTAGTCCAAAATTATTATAATTGGTGCTAATGGGAGAACTAGGGTTGAGATTGTAAATATAAGAGGAAGATTCATTATTTGTTTTGGAGTTTTAAATTGTCATTTGATTTTTATGTTGTTTGCTGTTGGGAATATTGTTAGGGATGTAGTGTATGTAATTCGCGTGTAAAAGTATAGGTTTAGTAGGGCTAGTAGGGTTATTAATGTGGGTATAATAATATTATTGTTTTTTGTTATTTCTTGGATGATTGCTCATTTTGGTAGAAAGCCGGTTAAGGGGGGGAGTCCTCCTAGAGATAATATGGTAATTAGGATAAGTATTGTAATTAGTGGTAGCTTATTTCATGTGTGGGATAGTGAGGTTGTTGTGGTGGTTGAATTAATTATGAGTAGTATGAAGGTAGTGATTGTTATTGGGATGTATAGGTAGAGATTTAATAGTGTCATAGTAGGGTTGTATACTAGGACAGCCATTATTCATCCTATGTGAGCGATAGATGAATATGCCATGATTTTTCGTAGTTGAGTTTGATTTAGTCCTCCTCAACCTCCGATTGCGATGGATATTAGTGATATAATTAATAGGATATCTATATTAATGAGTGGCACAATTATGTAGAGAACTGATAAAGGTGCTAGTTTTTGTCATGTTAGTAGAATTAGTCCTGATATTAATGGGATTCCTTGGGTTACTTCTGGTACTCAGAAGTGAAATGGCGATAGTCCTAGTTTTATTGTGAGAGCTATTGTTATTATGATTGATGCTGTTGGATTAATTAGTTTTATAATGGATCAATGTCCAGTATATAGTAAGTTGGTAATTGCGGCTATTATAAGAAGCATAGATGCTGTTGCTTGTGTAAGAAAATATTTTGTTGCCGCTTCTGTAGATCGTGGATTATGTTCTTTTGTTAATAATGGAATAATGGCTAGTATGTTTATTTCAAATCCTACTCAAGTCATAAATCAGTGTGAACTTGTTATAACAATTAAAGTACCTGAGATTATTGTTGTTAATACTAGGGATAGGGTTAGAGGGTTAATTAGTACGGGAAGGATATAAACCAACATTTTCGGGGTATGGGCCCGATAGCTTATTTAGCTGACCTTACTTAGAGTATAGTGTAATATAGGTAGCACGAAGATTTTTGAATTCTTAAGAGCAGGTTCAATTCCTGTAACTCTAGAAATAAGGGGATTTAAACCCCTATGATTTACTCTATCAAAGTAACTCTATTATCAGACATATTTCTTATGTTTGGGGTGGAATACTTGCTAAAATGATAGGAAGAGTTACATGTCATATACATATTACTAAGGTAATGGGTAAGAAGTTTTTTCATAGCAAGTGTATTAGTTGGTCATATCGGAATCGAGGATAGGATGCTCGAATTCATAGAAAAAATATAGTAAATAAAAGAGCTTTAGTAGCGAAGTTGATGGTGTAGAGTTCTGAAAATATTGGGCTGTGGTATGCGCCCAGGAATAGAATGGTTGTTAGGGCATTTATCATGATAATATTTGCGTATTCTGCTAGGAAGAAAAGAGCAAAGGGTCCTCCTGCATATTCTACGTTAAAGCCAGATACTAATTCTGATTCTCCTTCTGTCAGATCAAAAGGAGCCCGGTTAGTTTCTGCTAGTGTTGAGATAAATCATATTATGGCCAGAGGTCATGAGGGAATTATCAGTCAAATATATTCTTGTGTTGTAATTAGTGTAGTTAGCGTAAATGAGCCATTTATAAGCAGGATGGATAAGATAATAATGGCGAGGGTTACTTCATAGGAGATTGTTTGGGCTACTGCTCGTAAAGCTCCGATTAGCGCGTATTTAGAATTTGAGGCTCAGCCCGATCATAGGATAGCATAAACGGCTAGGCTTGACAGAGCTAGCATAAATAATACGCTCAGATTTATATTGATTAAGGGGTGTGGTATTGGTAGTGGGACTCATATTATTAAAGCTAGAGTTAGGGCTAGGGTAGGTGCAATGATAAATAAAATTAGAGATGATGTTAATGGTTGAAGGGGTTCTTTAGTAAATAGTTTTACTGCATCGGCAATTGGTTGTAATAGGCCGTAAGGGCCTACGATATTAGGTCCTTTTCGGAGTTGTATATAGCCTAGTACTTTTCGTTCTAACAAGGTTAAGAATGCTACGGCTAGGAGGATAGGAATAATTATTGCTAGCAAGTTGATAAAATACATAAGGTTGTTAAAGAGAGGAGTTGAACCTCTGGTTTTAAAATCTTAAGTTTTATGCAATTACCGGTCTCTGCCACTTTAACTGAGCCCTGTTCTTGGGCTAACTGATATCTATGTAAGATTAAGATTATTTCATCTAATTAGTTAGGGCGCTCATTTTAAGTAGGCCCTGTCTCTCTTGTCCTTTCGTACTGGGAGGGACTTTGAAATAGATAGAAACCGACCTGGATTACTCCGGTCTGAACTCAGATCACGTAGGACTTTAATCGTTGAACAAACGAACACATTAATAGCGGCTGCACCATTTGGATGTCCTGATCCAACATCGAGGTCGTAAACCCTAATTGTCGATATGGACTCTTAAATAGGATTGCGCTGTTATCCCTAGGGTAACTTGTTTCGTTGATCGTCTTTGACGGATCAATATATAATATAATAATTTTGACTTGTCTGTCTTAATTGAATTTTCTCGGAAGTTAATTTTTATTCCGAGGTCACCCCAACCTAAATTGCCAACTCAGTTAAAATGAATTTATTTCCTGTAGGATATTATTGTAATTTATAAGTTGGTTAATTAAAGCTCCATAGGGTCTTCTCGTCTTATTCTTTTATTCCCGCTTCTTCACGGGAAGATCAATTTCACTGATTAGAAGTAAGAGACAGTAGAACTCTCGTGAAGCCATTCATACAAGTCCTTATTTAGAGAACAAGTGATTATGCTACCTTTGCACGGTCAGGATACCGCGGCCGTTAAACTAAAGTCACTGGGCAGGCAGTGCCTCTAATACTTTTTATGCTAGAGGTGATGTTTTTGGTAAACAGGCGGAGTTCATGTTTGCCGAGTTCCTTTTACTTCTTTTAATCTGTCCTTAATTGCATACCTGTGTTGGATTAACAATTGTATTGAAGTGTTGATTAGTTAATTATGTTTATATTTGTTAATTATCAGTGCGCATTCGTTCTGATATACACTTATGCGGGGAGAATAGTCTTCTTGTTACTCATATTAACATTATTGCTTCTATTTAGAAATAGAATAGTCCAGTTTTGTATTAGGAATTTCGTTATTATAGTTGGGATTAGTTTTGTTTATGTAGTTGAGCTTGAACGCTATCTTGTTTGATGGCTGCTTTTAGGCCAACTAGGGTGGTTTGAGTGTTTTTGGTTTTTCACTAATAGAGGTTGTATCCTGTGTCTAAAAGGCTGTACCCTTTTAGACTATTATTTAAGTTTACATTTAAATTTATTTTTTTATTGGTAATCTTAAATTAGAACTAAAATTCTCTTCTGGACAACCAGCTATCACTAGGCTCGATAGGTTTGTCGCCACTACCCAATAGTCTTTTCACTATTTTGCCACATAGATGAGTTTGCTCTTTAAGCTGCTAGTGGGTAGCTCGTCTAGTTTCGGGGTATTTAACTTAAATTCTTTTTGCTAATGTTTTCTAGTTAAATCATTATGCAAAAGGTACAAGGGTTAAGCTTTGCTGTTCTATACTTATAACTTTCTTTCATTTTTTCCCTTACGGTACTTTCTCTATAGCGTCACATAGAATTTCTATCACCTATACTTTTGTTATATATAAATGTTTTATTTTAATATTGTTAGAATAGTAGTATATAATATATTTTGAGCTATGTTTAGTTTCAAAGTGGTCATTTTATGTGAAATCTTCTAGGTGTAAACTAGGTGCTTTTGTTTAAGCTACACTTTGTGTTATCCAAGTGCACTTTCCAGTACACTTACCTTGTTACGACTTGTCTCCTCTCATAGGTTAATATTTTTGTATTATCTATGGTCTATGGTATTATCTATTTGAGGAGGGTGACGGGCGGTGTGTGCGTGCCTTATGGCCATATTCAACTAAGCACTCTATTCTTAGTTTACTGCTAAATCCACCTTTAACTTTTGATTTCACATAGGTTTTCGTATAAATATTTATTCCTCGATTCGGGGAATGTAGCCCATTTCTTTCCAATCTATAAGCTACACCTTGACCTAACGTTTTTATGTCTATACTTGTGCTTACTTTATTTCCTTTTTAGGGTTTGCTGAAGATGGCGGTATATAGGCTGATTTAGCAAAGATTGGTGAGGTAGATCGGGGTTTATCGATTATAGAACAGGCTCCTCTAGAAGGATATAAGGCACCGCCAAGTCCTTTGAGTTTTAAGCGATTGCTAGTAGTACTCTGGCGAATAACTTTGTTTATAATTCTTTATGTTTAGGGCTAAGCATAGTGGGGTATCTAATCCCAGTTTGGATCTTAGCTATCGTGTAGTCAGATTTTTTAAAATCACTTTCGTTATGTATCTTACAATATCTGAGGCTTTTTACAGCTTAGTTAAGGCTTGATTTTATTTAATGTTTAATCTCTAGAACACGCTTTACGCCGAGTATCTATTAGTTTGGCCTAATCGTATGACCGCGGTGGCTGGCACGAGATTTACCAGTCCTTAATAGTATAACTTAGTCAGACTTTCGTTTATTGCTTAATTTTTATCACTGCTGTGTCCCGTGGGGGTGTGGCTAAGCGAGGTGTCATAAGCTACTTATTAGTGTGCTTGATACCAGCTCCTTTTTACCATTGTTTGGTGTAGAGGGCATTCTCACTGGGGCGGAGATTCTTGCATGTGTAAGTCTACAAATAACTAATAGAAAGGCCAGGACCAAACCTATGTGTTTATGGAGTGAAAGGACTCATCTAGGCATTTTCAGTGCCTTGCTTTAATATTAAGCTACATTAACCTATGTAATGGAGAGACTTACTTGAGGTCATATTTACAGATCTGGGAAGATGTCTGTCTAAGGAAGGCGAATCTTTAAAGTAAAAAAAAAAAACCACTGACCTTAATGCTCCTAGATCCACAACTTCAAAACTCTAGAGGCGTAGGCTCTGAATTTTTAGTTTACCCCCCTGTACTACAGAGACTACTCATTTTTATCCTCTTACCCACTTACATAGTAAGCACTCTGAAGACTGGGACTGTATCTTATACATCTGCACCTTCTCCTAT